ACTATTTTTCATCATGTGGGAATTAGAATTAATTCCAGTTTATCTACTTCTATCCATGTGGGGAGGAAAGAAACGTCTCTACTCAGCCACAAAATTTATTTTGTACACGGCGGGGGGTTCCATTTTTCTCTTAATGGGAGTTCTGGGTGTCGGTTTATATGGTTCGAATGAACCAACATTAAATTTTGAAACATCAGTTAATCAGTCGTATCCTGTGGCTTTGGAAATCATATTCTATATTGGATTTTTAATTGCTTTTGCTGTCAAATTGCCGATTCTACCCCTACATACATGGTTACCAGATACCCACGGAGAGGCACATTACAGTACTTGTATGCTTCTAGCCGGAATTTTATTAAAAATGGGAGCGTATGGATTGATTCGGATTAATATGGAATTATTACCACACGCTCATTCTATATTTTCTCCTTGGTTGATGGTAGTAGGCACAATACAAATAATCTATGCAGCTTCAACATCTCCCGGCCAACGTAATTTAAAAAAAAGAATAGCCTATTCCTCCGTATCTCATATGGGTTTCATACTTATAGGAATTGCTTCGATAACCGATACGGGACTCAATGGAGCTATTTTACAAATAATCTCTCATGGCTTTATTGGTGCTGCACTTTTTTTCTTGGCGGGAACGAGCTATGATAGAATACGTCTTGTTTATCTCGATGAAATGGGTGGAGTAGCTATCCCCATGCCAAAAATCTTTACAATGTTCAGTAGTTTTTCCATGGCTTCCCTTGCATTACCGGGTATGAGTGGTTTTGTTGCAGAAGTGCTAGTATTTTTAGGAATAATTACCAGCCAAAAATATCTTTTAATGCCCAAAATTGCCATCACTTTTGTAATGGCAATTGGAATGATATTAACTCCTATTTATTTATTATCTATGTCACGCCAGATATTCTATGGATACAAGTTATTTAATACTCCAAACTCTTATGTTTTTGATTCTGGACCGCGCGAGTTATTTGTTTCCATCTCCATTTTTATACCCGTAATAGGTATTGGTATGTACCCCGATTTTGTTCTTTCACTATCAGTTGACAAGGTTGAAGGTATTCTATCTAATTATTTTTATAGATAGTTTTCTAAAAAAAAACTCCTATTATTTTTAGAGTTGGTTGGCTAATGAAAAAAAAGAAGTATTTTTATTCTCTTAAATTAAATTTTAAATAAAGTCAAAACAAACTATGAATTTAAAATTTTACCCAATGTACTCGGTCTTTGCGAGAACCGCGTGAATCACTATACTACTTGATTCACACGGTTCTCGCCGGTTGAGACAAGATGCTTTATATACACCGTATTGCATTCTGTTTGTATTCTTAAGAACTTTTCTTGAATTTAACTATAGGTTAACGTGAATGAACCATAACTATGTAGCCCTATTCCTAATAGATTGACCCCAAAATAGCATATCCAAATGATAAGAAAGCCTAGAGTCGCCACAATTGCGGAATTTGCTCCTTGCAAATTTTTATTTGTTCGAGTATGCAAATAAATTGCGAATACGATCCAAGTAATAAAGGCCCAAGTTTCTTTTGGATCCCAACTCCAATATGATCCCCATGCTTCATTAGCCCATACTGCTCCTGAAAGAATACCTATGGTTAAAAAGATAAATCCTAGGCTAATCACACGATAACTCCAATAATCCAATTGTTGAATAAATTGGGCCTTGTAATAATTCTTATCAGAAAAAAAAGAAGTTTTTTGAAAAATATTGTTTCTTTCATTCTTGTATTGGATTTCACCAAATGAAAACGACTCATTTAATTTTAATAAATTATTACTTTTAGAACTATAAAAAATCTTTCTAAATGTAATGACTAGAAGTGCTACTGATAATAATGATCCACAAAGAAGAGCCGCATAGCTCAATATCATCATACTTACGTGCATTATTAACCATTCCGATTGTAGAGCAGGTACTAATATTGTGGGTTTGTATATTTCATTTAAAAGACCCGAAGTAGCAAAGCCTTGGGTAAAAATAGTAATTGAGGCAGTTATTGTGGTTAAATCATTTTTTCTTATTTTGAAATAAGGCACTATATGAATAAGGGAGAAACTCCATGAAAGAAAAATTAATGATTCATATAAATCACTTAGCGGGAAATGGCCTGAATAAATCCAACGAGTGGTTAATAATCCTGTTAGACATAAAAAAGTAGCTATCATCCCCTTTTCTGACGAATCATATGGTTTTATGATTTCATTGCCCAATAAGGTTATCAAATGAAGTGTGATTACAATTGAAACAATAGAAAAAGAAATATGAGTTAATATATGCTCTAAAGTTGAAAATATCATAAAAATGAAAAAAGGGGAGGGAATCCCCTATATTAATTAAGAAATAGAAATAGGGAATTTAATTTATTTTTATTATAAGATCTATTGGATCTCTTTTAGAAGATGGCATGCCGCCACTCGGACTCGAACCGAGATGCTCTAGCACTGCTTCCTAAGAGCAGCGTGTCTACCGATTTCACCATAGCGGCTTGCTCGAACTCATAATACCCTATTTATGTTCAATCGTCGAGATTGAACAAGTCAATTCAATCAAATAAGTTTTTTTAGTAAAGATTCAAATTGATAAAAAAATGAGTTCAAAAGTCAATTTGAAGGTTCATTAGTTTCATTTTTTACTTTTATTGTCATTCTTTCTGGTTTATCTGATTTTATAAATTTGAAACAAAAAATCAATTTGATCAATTAATTTAAAATATGTCAATTTTGGATTATTCCAAATTGACACATTTTTTGTACATAACATTGCAACAATTAAGTTCTTTTATTGATATTGATTGGGCTGAAAATTGGAGATATATAGAAAACTCATTCCATATAGTAAATAAATTAAGAAGTCAGAAAGTTATCCAAAAATTTTTAACACGGAATCAATTAGTTTAAACACTTCATTAATTTGAACTAAAAATATTATATCTGGCCTTCCCGAGAAACATAAGAATTTGTCATTCTTGTAAAGGTCGATGGGGAAAAGAAGACTCCCCACCACCAAAATTTGAGTGAAAATATACTAAAAATAAAATCAATAAAAAATTTTGTATTTTTTCTTTCTTCTTTTTTTTTTTTTAGATTTTAGAATTCAGAAAACAGAAGAATTCTTTTATAAAATTCAAATTAAGGGTCTATTTCATATTGAGTTCATATTGATTAGAATAGGTACTGCCAATTATTCATTTTATATTCACTTTGATATTAACAAATTAATGAGCCGATTTTTTGATCTGATTATTCCGATATTTTAGGACTTATTTGTTTGTCGTACAAAAAAACTTTTTGAACTCCCGGTAGAAAGAGATTTCCCTAATGACAAAGCTTTTAACGCCGCCCCATATCCTTTCCTTTTCCAAATATTTTTACGAATACGCTTTTTTGATATCGAAGTACGTTTTTTTGGAACTGCCATTTAAAAGTTACTCATTGTTATAGTTGGATGTGAAAGACATCTATTGTTCAAAACGAATTCTTATTTCTTATTCATTCTATATTTTTTATCTAAATAATATTCTCTTCATATATCTAAATAAGATTTTCTTCATAAAAAAGAAATATAGATATGTCAAATATCCGTTAAAATTGGATCAAAAATTACTCGAAATAAAAAAATTTTTGTTTTGGAACTTTTAGTTCTCGTTGTTTATCTCTCAAAGTTCTATCTTTAGAATCTGCTAAATCAAACTTAATAAAAGAAATAAATAACCTAAAAACCCTTTATTTTCCTTATTCTATACTTTATTTACATGTAATAAAATACCTCAAAGGATTGTAAACTTTTGCCTAATAAATGGAGTCTTTTTTTAGTCAAACTTGATAAAAAAGGTTCATTTTAGATCTATAATCTTCTAAACTTTACTAATAAATTGTTTTGATTGAAATAGAAAACAATCAATCCCATAATGAATTAGTTAATGAGTTTAAATAAACTAACGAAAATCAAGAGGTTTTTTCATTAGACCAATGCCCTTAGTTAATCCTATAATTCATATCAGGATAAAGTATTCTTTTTAGCCTAAATTTTTATCCTTGCTATATTTTCATTTTCCTATTATAAGTATTCGTTTTTATATGTCACTTAGTAATATCATTTGACCAACTGTAACTTCTTGTTTTGAATATTTGAACGATTTTGAAAAGACTCAGAATAAATACTAATATAAAATTATTCAATAAGTTAGTGCATATCTTGATTTTTTATTGACTTTTTTCGAAAGAGGTAAGATCCGGTGAATCGAAAACAATTAATTAAGAATAAAAAACTTTTTTTATGGAACAGACATATCAATATGCGTGGATAATACCTTTTCTTCCACTTCCAGTTCCTATGTTAATAGGGTTGGGACTTCTTCTTTTTCCGACGGCAACAAAAAGTCTTCGTCGTATGTGGGCTTTTCAGAGCGTTTTATTGTTAAGTATAGTCATGATTTTTTCTCTGAATCTGTCTATTCAGCAAATAAATAGCAGTTCTGTCTATCAATATGTATGGTCTTGGATTCTAAATAATGATTTTTCTTTAGAATTCGGATACTTGATCGATCCACTTACTTCTATTATGTCAATATTAATCACTACTGTTGGAATTATGGTTCTGATTTATAGTGATAATTATATGTCTCATGATCACGGATATTTGAGATTTTTTGCTTATATGAGTTTTTTCAGTACTTCCATGTTGGGATTAGTTACTAGTTCAAATTTGATACAAATTTATATTTTTTGGGAATTGGTTGGAATGTGTTCGTATCTATTAATAGGATTTTGGTTCACACGACCTGTTGCAGCAAAGGCTTGTCAAAAAGCATTTGTAACTAATCGTGTTGGTGATTTTGGTTTATTATTAGGCATTTTAGGGTTTTATTGGATAACGGGGAGTTTCGAATTTCGTGATTTATTTCAAATATTCAATAACTTGATTTCTAATAATGAGGTCAATTCTGTATTTGTTACTTTGTGCGCTGTTC